CCCCGGCAGAGGACCAAGAAATTACTCGACCCCGTACATCTGTAACAGTCACAATGGTATTGTTGAAACTTGCTTGAACATGAATAACTCCCTTGGGGATTCTACGTGTATTCTTACGTGAACCAATACGTCTATTTCTACGCGAACCGATTTTTGGTATAGGTTTTGCCATATTTTATCATCTCATAAATATAAGTCAGAGATATATGGATATATCCATTTCATGTCAAAACAGATCCTTATTCTTTTTTTTTTTTTTACTTATTTATTTATTTGTACATCTGTACATCGGGTCCTTTCGATTTCGAGAGTCTTTTTGTTTTAGAAAGATTATCCTTGTCTTTGTTTATGTCTCGGGTTAGAACAAATTACTATAATTCGTCCCCGCCTACGGATCAATCGACATTTTTCACAAATTTTACGAACGGAGGCCCTTATTTTCATATTTGTCATTCCTTTTTTTAATTCCGAATCTACTTATTGGAAGAAAATAAGTTTCTTGAAATTTTGAATTTCGAATTGTATCCTCACGAAAGAATGTTGAAATTGAAAAAACCGCCTAATCATTCAATTCTTTGCTTTGGAGTCTCTAAATTATACGCCCTTTGGTTGAATCATAAGGACTTACCTCAATTTTTAGTCTATTTCCTGGTAGTATACGTATAAAACTAGATGAAATCCTTTACGAAACAAAAACCAGAATAATTTTTTTGTTATCTAAACGAATCCGGAAGATACATACCATCGGTAAGTTGTTCAGTAATTAAACCCTCATGAATCCATTTTTGTTGTTGCATTCCAGGTAAAACCGCTTTGAAGTATCAACTAATGTAAGAGGGATAATATTATAAACTTGTCCTTTCTCTTTTTTCACAAATATGACCGTGTCGGCTATTAGAAAGATTACCATATATAACACAAAACTTCTCCGCCGATTCCTTCTAGTCGAGCCTTTCGATCTGTCATTATACCTCGAGAAGTAGAAAGAATTACAACCCCCATTCCGCCTAAAATTCTAGGAATTCGTTGATAGTTAGAATATATTCGTAGACCGGGTCGACTGATCCGTTTTAAATTTAAAACAGTTCTATATGGTCCTTTCCTATTTCTTCTATGTCGTAGGGTTAAAACCAAAAAATATTTATTGCTTTCTTGATGTTTTCTCAAGTTTTCAATAAAACCTTCTTGTAAAAGGATTTTAACAATATTTTCAGTGATGTTAGTAGATGGTATTCGAACTGTTCTTTTTTTATTCATGTCAGCATTTCGTATAGAGGTTATTATGTCAGCAATAGTGTCTTTACTCATGATAAACTAAGATTTTTGTTTCCCCCGAATTTTGATATAATCAACATGCTCTTTTTCTTTTTTTCTGAATTTTTTATGAATTATTAAAGATATATACGTGATAGATAAACAATTTACTAATTAATTAAATAAATTGAATCAATTTCATTCAAATACTATATTAAGGTCTTCCCCTATAATACTTCAGGTGCTAATGAAACTATTTTAGTGAAATTTAACTGTCTTAATTCCCGGGCGATCGCGCCGAAAATTCGGGTTCCTTTTGGATTTCCTTCTTGATCAATAACAACCGCAGCGTTGTCATCATATCGTATTATCATACCGTTGTCGCGTTTGAGTTCTTTACAAGTACGTACAATGACAGCTCGGACCACTTCCGATCTTTCTAGAGGTGTATTTGGTACTGCTTCCTTGATTACAGCAACAATAATGTCACCAATATGAGCATATCGTCGATTACTAGCTCCTATGATTCGAATACACATCAATTCTCGGGCCCCGCTGTTATCCGCTACATTCAAATGGGTTTGAGGTTGAATCATATCATTTTTTTTTTTTTTTTATCGGTTTTTCTTTTTCAATGCAAAGCAAAGGTATAAATAAAAAAAAGAAATATTATTTGTTCAAAACAAAAAAAGAAACCTGCAATTGTTTTTTTTTCATCCCAAAAACCCCTTTCGTTTGTTTCTACATTCCTATCCAGAAAGAATGAATTGAGTTCGTATAGGCATTTTAGATGCCGCTATTGAAATAGCCCTTCTAGCTATATTTTCTGCTACTCCGCTCATTTCATAAAGTATTCTACCGGGTTTAACGACAGCTACCCAATATTCGGGAGATCCTTTCCCCGAACCCATACGTGTTTCTGTAGGTCTTACTGTAACAGGTTTGTCTGGAAATATGCGTACCCATATTTTTCCACCGCGGCGTGCATTTCGTGTCATTGCTCGCCGCCCTGCTTCTATTTGTCTAGATGTGATCCAAGCGGGTTCAAGCGCTTGAAGAGCATATCTACCGAAGCAAATACGATTACCTCGATAAGATATTCCTTTCATTCTTCCTCTGTGTTGTTTACGGAATCTGGTTCTTTTGGGGTTATAGTTGATGGTTGTTTAGTAATTCCATCCATCTCTACTACAGAACCGGACACGAGAGTTTCTTCTCATCCAGCTCCTCGCGAATTAAACAATTAAAAAAAATTAAACAAAAAAAATACACGGTTAATAATATATGGAATCGTGGGATTCTTTGAAATTTGATCTAATCAATTATAAATTAGAAATTTTTTGTGTTTTAATATATAATTTAACACGTATTCTATTTATAGATAATGTCGTTTTGGTAGAACGCTATAATGAATCTTTATTTTGTTTTTCCTTTTATTTCGAATTGACTAAAATTTATAAATAAAAAAAATTCGCGGGCGAATATTTACTCTTTCAACATTCAGTTGTAAGATTAGTCTATGACATGACCTCTCAGAATAAATGAATAGGTTTCTGGTTCGTTTCGCCATCCTACTCAATGAATCATTAGGATTCGTTTTCAATAGAATCTTATGCATTCACAGGTTCTGTCGTTCCCACCACTTCTCGATTAATGATTAGGTCTGAATTTTACAACGGAGCCTCCAATTAAATTTATTCTTGAGTCAACCTTCTCAGTCTTTATTGGCTCGGGGCTCTTGATTTTTTGTTCTATGCACGGATTTGTCTAATTATGGATCAATCAGTATTGATGCTTTATTACATTCCCTTTATATGAGATGACTCATAGACCTTACATATTAGAATTATATATCATTAATATTCTTTTTCTATCTTTCTCTCACCCTTCCATTTATCTGTATACTTTATATTGCTTTACAACCCATAATATATTGCTTTACAACCCATAATCAGATTGTTTTTTTTTTTTTTTTGTTTATGTAAAAAAGATTTCAGTTGCTACAATGATATGACTTATATATCATATCTTGACTGGTTCTTTCTATCCAGATAACACGAAGTGATGAGTTGGTTATTAGTTCTATAGTTATCAGTTTGTACTATGGGCTGTCCATTTTTTTGAATCCCAACCCTAAAAAAACCAACGAGTCACACACTAAGCATAGCAATTATATCAAATGATTAATCGAATTTTTATTCAACCTTATAGAATTGTTCTTTTTTTTTATTATTTACCAGAAAAAGAATGAAAGAGTTCGCCATTTTTTGTTTTATCACCAGATCTAACTAAATATAAGTCAAGTAAGTTCTTATTATTCCTCGTCTACAAATATCCAAATTTTGATGCCTAATACCCCATAGATAGTTCGAACTGCATAGGAACAATAATCAATTTTAGCTCGAATGGTTTGTAGAGGAACTCTACCTTCTCGGATCCATTCAACACGTGCAATTTCTTTTCCGTCGATACGCCCTGCAATTTGTACTTGAATCCCTTTTGTACCTGCCTGTTCAGTTAATTCAATAGCTTTTTTCATTGCTTTGCGAAATGAAACTCTATTCTTTAATTGTCCGGCTATAAATTCTGCAAGAATATTGGGGTGCCCGTAAGGATTTGCAATTCTTGTAATAGCAATGTTGAGTTTTCGGTTTACACAATTGAGTTCTTTTTGTACATGCGTCTGTAATTCTTCGATTCTTCGAGTCCTGTCTTCTATTAATAACTTGGGGAATCCCATATAGATTATGACCTGAATCAAATCGATTCTTTTTTGAATCTCTATACGTGCAATTCCCTCTACATTAGAGGATATTTTCATATTATTTTGCACATAATTTTTGATACAATCTCGTATTTTTTGATCTTCTTGTAGATCCTTTGAATAATTTTTTGGTTGTGCAAACCAAAGAGAATGATGACCTTGGGTTGCACCAAGTCTGAAACCAAGTGGATTTATTTTTTGTCCCATAATCCCCCACTACTATATATATCGTGAAACGTGACATCTGTTTGTATTTTTTTTTTATTCATTCGATTTTTTTTAAGCATAACATAATATAGCGTATTTGTATTTTTTATAATATAAAATATTCTTCCTTTAAGTATTCCTCAGCTCTAATTTATAGAATTTCCTTTTATCTATTTCTTCCTCTTCATCTAAAGATATATCTTTCAATACAATAGTTATATGACAAGTGGATCTTTTTATAGGATAACCTCGGCCTCGAGCCCGGGGCTTTAATTTTTTCACAGTTGTGCCCTCGTTAACTTCGGCTTTACTAATGATTAAACTTGTTTCGTTCAAACCCTTATTGTGATTAGCATTTGCTGCTGCAGAATAAACCAATTTTAAAATGGCATAACATGCTCGATAAGGCATAAGTTCTAGTATCATAAGTGTTTCTTCATAGGACCGCCCACGAATTTGATCAATTACTCTTCTCGCTTTGTGAGCAGACATACATATATGTTGACCTAAAGTGTATACTTCTGTATATTTCTTCACCTTTCTCTTCTGTATCATAAGATTCACCTCTCATTAATGAACGATAAGCATCTATATTTTATTATTTTTTAATTAATTATTAACGACGGGATCTATTATCATTTTTCGCATGCCCCCGGAAATTTAGAGTAGGTGCAAATTCTCCCAATTTATGTCCTACCATACGATCCGTTATATAAATAGGCAAATGCTCCTTTCCATTATGGATAGCGATAGTATGCCCGATCATTGTAGGTAT